TCTATACATATCGGCATTTCGTATAGAGGTTATTATGTCAGCAATAGTATCACTACCCATGATTAATTAAAATTATTGGTGCCTCCAAATTTGGATATAATCAACATGTTTTTCTTTTTTTTTTTTTTTTTTACGTATTTGTTTATGAATATTAATTTTGAAAGGTATATACGTGAGACAAAATCTACTAAATTAATCTTAATCTATTTCTTTTAAATACCCTACTATAACCATATCGTGGTCTCATTTTATAATACCTCGGGAGCTAATGAAACTATTTTAGTAAAATTGAACTGTCTCAATTCTCGGGCAATCGCACCAAAAACTCGAGTTCCTTTTGGATTTCCTTCTTGATCAATCACAACTGCAGCATTGTCATCATATCGTATTATCATACCGTTGTCACGTTTAAGTTCTTTACAAGTACGGACAATTACAGCTCTGACCACTTCTGATCTTTCTAGAGGCATGTTTGGGACTGCGTCTTTGATCACAGCAACAATAACGTCACCAATATGAGCATATCGACGATTGCTAGCTCCTATGATTCTAATACACATCAATTCTCGAGCCCCGCTGTTATCTGCTACATTCAAATGGGTCTGAGGTTGAATCATATCATTTTTTTTATCTGTTTTTTACAATACAAAGGTCGAAGAAAAAAAGAAATATTGTTTGTCCAAAAAAAGAAACCTGCACCCGCTATTTTTTTTTTACCCAAGGCCTATTTCTTTTTTATCCCGAAATGATGAATTGAGCTCGTATAGGCATTTTGGACGCTGCTATTGAAATAGCCCTTCTAGCTATATTTTCTGTTACTCCACCCATTTCATAAAGGATTCGACCTGGTTTAACAACAGCTACCCAATATTCGGGAGAGCCTTTACCTGAACCCATACGTGTTTCTGCGGGTCTTACTGTAACTGGTTTATCTGGAAATATACGGACCCATATTTTTCCACCACGACGTGCATTTCGTGTCATTGCTCGTCGACCCGCTTCTATTTGTCTAGATGTGATCCAAGCGGGTTCAAGTGCCTGAAGAGCGTATTTACCAAAACAAATATGATTACCTCGATAAGATATTCCCTTCATTCTTCCTCTATGTTGTTTACGGAATCTGGTTCTTTTGGGGTTATAGTTGATGGTTTGTTTTGAATTCCATCTCTACTACAGAACCGGACGTGAGAGTTTCTTCTCATCCAGCTCCTCGCGAATAAAATGAATTCAAATTAAAGATTTTGAATTCAGATATAATATAATTTGAATTAAGATATACATGTATTTAATAAATAATATACTGAATCATGGATTTCATTTAATCTAGATCAAATCTATTATTAATTTGTATATCTTGTTTGTATAGATAACTAAATATATTAAATAACTATTCTTTCTTTTGTTTTACTCTTTATCGTATTGGATTCACCCAAATTTAGCAATCCAAGAAAATCAAGAAAATAAAGTTTTCGCGGGCGAATATTTACTCTTTCAATTTATATTTCAGTTCTATCATTAGTTCATAACTTTTCCGAATAGATAAATTGGTCTCTGGTCGGTTCCGCCATCCCGATCAATGAATCATTCGAATTCATTTTCACTAGAATCTTTTGAATTCACAGGTTCCATCGTTCCCATCGCTTCTTACTTTATGGTTAGGTCTCAATTCTACAATGGAGCTATTAGTTCTTGAGTCAATATTCTTAGTCTTTATTGGCTCGAAGCTCTTTATTTTTTGTTCGATGAGTAGATCCATTTAATGATGAATCCGTATTGATGCTTTATTACACAGCTTTTTCTGAGATGACTCATAGACCTTACATATTGGAATTATATATCATCAATATTCTTTTTCTTTCTTTCTCTCATCCTTCCATTTATCCATACCCTTTATTTTTTTATTTCGATTGACAACTTAGAAGCATATTTTTTTAATAAAAAAAGATTTCAGTTGCTACAACAATATGAACAATATATCATATCTTGACTGGTTCTTTGGATCCAGATAATACGAAGTGATGAGTTGGTTATTACTTCTATAGTTATTTGTTTATACTATGGGGCTGGTTTTTTATACTAACCCTCAAAAAACCAACGAGTCACACACTAAGCATAGCAATTTTATCAAAAGATTAATTGAATTTTTATTCAACCCTATAGAATTATAATTTTTCATTTTTTTTTATTGAACAGAAAAGAAAAAGAAGAAACGAATTTATCATTTTTTGTTCCATCGCTGGATAGAATGGAAAGGCAAATAAAGGTTTATTATTCCCCGTCTATAAATATCCAAATTTTGATGCCTAATACCCCATAGATCGTTCGAACTGTATAGGAACAATAATCAATTTTAGCTCGAATGGTTTGTAGTGGAACCCTACCCTCTCTGATCCATTCAACACGCGCAATTTCTTTTCCGTCAATACGTCCTGCAATTTGCACTTGAATTCCTTTTGTATCTGCTTGTTCAGTTAATTCTATAGCCTTTTTCATTGCTTTG